TGCAAATATTGGTAAAACTACAATTATTGTTAACCAAGGAAATTTGTTCGTGGTAAAGACAAGATACACTTGGACCAGAAAAACCTGTGCTCAAAAATAATCTATTTTTGAGCACAGGTTTTTGCGGTAAAAAAATGGACTCAAGTAGGGGTTTCTGTAACGTATTAATAAGCTATACCCATGCTGCGGGTTGTTTCATACCATAAATAAACTCGAACACTCAAGAAATCTGTTGGGCAGGCGGATTCACATCTCTTACAACCGACACAATCCTCTGTTCTTGGAGCAGAAGCTATTTGTTTGGCTTTACATCCGTCCCAAGGGATCATTTCTAAAACATCCGTAGGACAGGCTCGAACACATTGAGTACACCCGATACATGTATCATAAATCTTTACTGAATGCGACATTGGATCTATCTATTTTTGAACGCGATAAAGTTTCAATCTAGTAAATTGATAAATGAATTATATATTTAAATACTAGTACTAGATGAATCGATGAGTTCCCCGTTTTTTTCTCTATTTCTGGATTGACAGTGCCAAAATACTTTGATTTCTTATCTTTGTGATAACATGATCATATCTTACATGGCAGACATGCTAATTGAAATTAATTTACTAATTGAAATTAATTTATGAAAATTATAATGTGATAATTTATATTATAATATTACTTATTCAATAAATTTGATTGATTTATACGAGTTGATTTTCTGTTACGATAAATTGATGAAACAATAGCGAGTCCAATAGCGGCTTCAGCAGCTGCAATAGCTATAACAAAAATAGAAAAAATGGATCCTTTTAGTTGACGACTATCAAAAAAATCAGAAAATGTTACAAAATTGAGATTAACCGCATTTAATATAAGTTCAAGACACATAAGAGCCCTAACCATATTTCGACTTGTAATCAATCCATATAGACCAACAGAAAATAAATAAGCACTCAAAAAAAGTACCTGTTCAAGCATCATTAACCAACTCCTTATAAATCTCGATTCATTTCAATATGAACAACAATTTAACCAATTGGATTGACTAGAATATAACGAGTAATGCAACAAAGTAATATATTGGGAATAGATTGAACTAATAAATAATTTCTATTTTATATACAAAGTCAAATAGAAATTTATATACAAAGTCAAATAGAAAAAAGGAAAGACATGTGATAGCTCATAACAAGGTTTTTCCAGTTATAAAGAGTTATTATTGACGAGCTACAGCAATTGCGCCGATTAACGCAACTAAAAGAATTATTGAAATAAATTCAAACGGAAGAAAAAAATCTGTTGATAAATGAATCCCAATTTGTTGACTATTACTTATCAGATCTTGCTCTACAATCTGGTTTGCTTTTGTAGTCCAAATAATCCCGTACCATGACGTATCTGGAATAGTAGTCATTAGTGAAACAAAAAGACTTGTACAGACCACGGAAGTTACTCCATCTCCCACGGTCCAAAGACGGAAATCTTTGGAATATTCTGAACCATTTATGAACATCACAGCAAAAATGATTAAAACATTTATGGCTCCTACGTAAATAAGGAGCTGCGCAGCAGCTACAAAATGGGAATTCGATAGAATATAGAATAACGATATACAAACAAAAACAAATCCCAATGAAAAGGCAGAATAAATGGGATTGGCAAGTAATACTACTCCCAGACCCCCTAATATAAGACCTAATCCCAGAAAGGCTAAAAGAAAATCATGTATTAGTCCAGGTAAATCCATTATATATAAGAGATAAATAAATCAAAATCTTGCATAACTTTATTGACCCGGTCAGGAAAAAAGAAGTAACTCCACTTTTTTTCTATTTTATAACTTTTTTTCTATTTTATAATAGTTCTTAATTATTCAATTTGAAAAATTCCATTTTCATGGATATGGATTGATGTAGATGTAGTTATTGGCCAAATCTCTCGAAGGAGTAATTTGAATCTATATATTTTCAAATCATCAATTTTCAAATCATCAATATAGACTATAGAAAAGAAATATATTTTTCATATTAATCTAAATTACTCGCCGCCTAATCCTAATCAATATAATTATGAATATAATTGTAGTTATTCACCAAACAAAAACCTTCATTCTTTTAGATCAAAATGAGTTCTTAAGTTTTTATTTCAGGCAAATTTAAAATTGTTCGAATGGTGTAATCGTCAATTATTGACATTGGTAACCGACCCAAAGCAATTTGATTATAATTCAATTCGTGACGATCATAAGTAGAAAGTTCATATTCTTCAGTCATTGATAAACAATTTGTTGGACAATACTCAACGCAATTACCACAAAAAATACATATTCCGAAATCAATACTGTAATTAAGTAATCTTTTCTTTCTAATATCAGTTTCCAATTTCCAATCAACAACGGGCAGATCTATAGGACATACACGAACACATACTTCACAAGCAATGCATTTATCAAATTCAAAGTGGATTCGGCCGCGGAAACGCTCGGATGTGATCAATTTTTCGT